TTAAAAATAAGCTAAAATAAGCTTTTGGGTTCATACCCCAAATATAAAGGAAACCCCTTTTTTTTAAAAATAAAGTGCCTGATTAAAGGATTATTCTGATAGGATAAATTAAGTAGAACTTCTACCTTTATTATATTTTATAGAATTAAACTATATCTAATAGTATCAAAAACTATTGTGCATCATACACTAAAATATAAAATAAAGATATTAAGAATCTTCATGAATTTATCTCATATTTTACATTTATTTAATTTTTAATTCTAATAAAATATTTTTTTTATTTATTTTATTTTTTAGAACATTGATTTCAATTTCTTCAAATTCTTGATTTGGATGTTGAATTGGTTTAGAGATTAATTTATTAAGATTTATCCCCCTTATTTCTAATTCTAATAATCTCTTAGCCTCTGAAGCTTCTTTAAAATATTTTTTAACTCAATCTATTGCTTCTATTAATTTTTTATTTTGTATTTTATTAAAAATAATTTTGATAAAAAATTTTGAAATAAATAATATAATTTCTATTATAATTAATTCAACTTTATTAATAAAAATAGGATCAGTTCCTTTTCATTTTTGATTTCCTAATATTGTTGAAGGATTATCTTGAATAAATAATTTTATTTTAATAACATGACAAAAAATTACCCCAATTATTTTATTATCTTATTATTTTAATAAAAATTTTATTATTATTATTATTATACTAAATGCTATTATTGGGGCTATTGGAGGATTTAATCAAACTTCTTTACGAAAATTAATAGCTTTCTCATCAATTAATAATTTAGGATGAATATTATCTTCAATTATAATTAGAGAAAATTTATGATTATTTTATTTTTTTTTATATTCTTTTATAATTAGTATTATATGTTTTATATTCCATATATTAAATTTATATTATATTAATCAATTATTTTTTTTTAATATGAATATTATAATTAAATTAACTTTATTGATTAATTTTATATCTTTAGGGGGATTACCTCCTTTTCTAGGATTTTTTCCAAAATGAATTATTATTAACTTTTTAATTAATAATAATTTATTTTTATTAGTATTCATTTTAATTATAATAAGATTAATTATACTATTTTTTTATATTCGAATTATTTATTCTTCCTTTATATTTAATTATTTAAAATTAAAATGAATTAAAATTTTTATTAAAAATAAAATACTTTTTATTATAAATTTATTTTCATTAATTTCAATTTTTGGGATAATTTTTAGAACTTTTTTTTTTATGTAAGGTTTTAAGTTAAATTAAACTAATAATCTTCAAAATTATTTATAAAGAAAATTTCTTTAAGCCTTAATAATTTTATTATACCATAAAATTTGCAATTTTATATCATTAAATTTTGACTATAAGACTAATAAAAAAGAAATATTTCTTGTTAATAAATTTACAGTTTATCGCTTATAACTCAGCCATTTTATTTTTGCGAAAATGACTTTATTCTACAAATCATAAAGATATTGGAACATTATATTTTATTTTTGGAATTTGAGCAGGTATAGTAGGAACATCTTTAAGTTTATTAATTCGAGCTGAATTAGGAAATCCTGGATCTTTAATTGGTGATGATCAAATTTATAATACAATTGTTACTGCTCACGCATTTATTATAATTTTTTTTATAGTAATACCAATTATAATTGGAGGATTTGGAAATTGACTAGTTCCTTTAATATTAGGAGCCCCTGATATAGCTTTCCCCCGAATAAATAATATAAGATTTTGATTATTGCCACCTTCTTTAACATTATTAATTTCAAGAAGAATTGTAGAAAACGGAGCAGGAACAGGATGAACAGTTTACCCCCCACTTTCATCTAATATTGCTCATGGTGGAAGCTCTGTAGATCTAGCAATTTTTTCATTACATTTAGCAGGAATTTCTTCAATTTTAGGAGCTATTAATTTCATTACAACTATTATTAATATGCGAATTAATGGTTTATCTTTTGATCAAATACCTTTATTTGTATGAGCAGTTGGAATTACTGCTTTATTATTACTTTTATCTTTACCTGTTTTAGCGGGAGCTATTACTATATTATTAACTGACCGAAATTTAAATACATCATTTTTTGACCCAGCAGGAGGAGGAGATCCTATTCTTTATCAACATTTATTTTGATTTTTTGGTCATCCAGAAGTTTATATTTTAATTTTACCGGGATTTGGAATAATCTCACATATTATCTCCCAAGAAAGAGGAAAAAAGGAAACATTTGGATGTTTAGGAATAATTTATGCTATAACAGCAATTGGTCTATTAGGATTTGTTGTTTGAGCACATCATATATTTACTGTAGGAATAGATATTGATACACGAGCCTATTTTACTTCTGCAACTATAATTATTGCTGTTCCTACTGGAATTAAAATTTTTAGTTGATTAGCAACTTTACATGGAGCTCAAATTAATTATAGCCCTTCAATCCTATGAAGATTAGGATTTGTATTCTTATTTACTGTAGGGGGATTAACAGGAGTTGTTTTAGCTAATTCTTCCATTGATGTAACTCTACATGATACTTATTATGTTGTTGCCCATTTTCATTATGTTCTATCAATAGGAGCTGTATTTGCTATTATTGGAGGATTTATTCATTGATACCCATTATTTACAGGTCTAACTCTTAACCCATATTTCTTAAAAATTCAATTTTTTACTATATTTATTGGAGTAAATTTAACATTCTTTCCTCAACATTTTTTAGGTTTAGCTGGAATACCTCGTCGTTACTCTGATTATCCTGATGCTTATATTTCATGAAATATTATTTCTTCTTTAGGATCTTATATTTCTTTATTAGGAGTAATAATAATATTAATTATTATTTGAGAATCAATAATTAACCAACGAATTATTTTATTTTCATTAAATTTATCCTCTTCTATTGAATGATACCAAAATCTTCCTCCTGCTGAACATTCTTATAATGAATTACCAATTTTAAGAAACTTCTAATATGGCAGATTATATGTAATGGATTTAAACCCCATTTATAAAGGATTATCCTTTTTTTAGAAATGGCAACATGATCAAATTTTAATTTTCAAAATGGGGCATCCCCTTTAATAGAACAAATTATTTTTTTCCACGATCATACTTTAATTATTTTAATTATAATTACTATCTTAGTAGGTTATTTAATAATTAATTTACTTTTTAATAAATATATTAATCGTTTTTTATTAGAAGGGCAAATAATTGAATTAATTTGAACCATTCTCCCAGCTATTACTTTAATTTTTATTGCTTTACCTTCTTTACGTCTTCTTTACTTATTAGATGAATTAAATAATCCTTTAATTACTTTAAAATCTGTTGGACATCAATGATATTGAAGATATGAATATTCAGATTTTAATAATATTGAATTTGATTCATATATAATTCCTTCTAATGACTTAAATAGAAATGGATTTCGTTTATTAGATGTTGATAATCGTATTGTTTTACCAATAAATAACCAAATTCGTATTATAGTTACAGCTACAGATGTTATTCATTCTTGAACTATTCCTTCTTTAGGGGTCAAAGTTGATGCTAACCCAGGTCGTTTAAATCAAACAAATTTTTTTATAAATCGACCAGGAATTTTTTTTGGGCAATGTTCTGAAATTTGTGGTGCAAATCATAGTTTTATACCAATTGTAATTGAAAGAATTTCAATTAAAAATTTCATTAATTGAATTAATAATTATTCTTCATTAGATGACTGAAAGCAAGTACTGGTCTCTTAAACCATTTTATAGTAAATTAGCAATTACTTCTAATGACTAAAAGAATTAGTTAAATTTATAACATAAATATGTCAAATTTAAATTATTACATTATTAAGTAATATTCTTTTATCCCTCAAATAATACCTATTAATTGAATTATTTCTTTCTTTTTTTTTATCTGTGTTTTTATTTTATTTAATATTATAAATTATTATGTTTTTATTAATAAAAATAATATTAATATAAATAATATTAATTTAAAAAATAAAAATTTTTTTTGAAAATGATAAGTAATTTATTTTCTATTTTTGATCCATCAACTAATTTATTAAATTTACCTTTAAACTGAATTAGAACTTTTATTGGTATTTTATTTATTCCATATTCTTTTTGATTAATCCCCAATCGTCACTTTTTTATTTGAAATTTTATTTTAAATAAATTACATAATGAATTTAAAACATTATTAGGAAATAATAAAAATTCTAATGGATCAACTTTTATTTTTATTTCAATATTTTCATTTATTCTATTTAATAATTTTTTAGGACTATTTCCTTATATTTTTACTAGAACTAGTCACTTAACATTAACATTATCAATTTCATTGCCATTATGATTAAGTTTTATATTATATGGATGAATTAATAATACTCAACATATATTTATCCATATAATCCCTCAAGAAACTCCTAGAGTTTTAATACCATTTATAGTATTAATTGAAACAATTAGTAATATTATTCGACCAGGTACTTTAGCTGTACGATTAACTGCTAATATAATTGCAGGACATCTTTTAATAACTCTTTTAAGAGGTACTGGACCAAATTTACCTCAATATTTTATTATAATTTTAATCATTGTTCAAATTTTATTATTAGTGTTAGAATCAGCAGTAGCAGTAATTCAATCTTATGTAATTGCTATTTTAAGAACTTTATATTCTAGAGAAGTAAACTAATGAAAAATCATTTTAATCACCCTTATCACTTAGTCGATTATAGACCTTGACCATTAACTGGAGCTATTGGTGTTCTAACTTTAGTAACAGGAATAGTTAAATGATTCCATAATTTTAACATAAATTTATTAATTTTAGGTTATATTATTGTTCTATTAACAATATACCAATGATGACGAGATGTATGTCGAGAAGGAACTTATCAAGGTAAACATACTATATTAGTAACAAAAGGATTACGATGAGGAATAATTTTATTTATTGTATCTGAAATTTTTTTTTTCCTCTCATTTTTCTGAGCTTTTTTCCATAGAAGATTATCTCCTAATATTGAAATTGGAGCAATATGACCTCCAATTGGAATTGTTCCATTTAATCCTTTCCAAATTCCACTTCTTAATACAATTATTTTAATTACATCAGGAATTACAGTAACTTGAGCTCATCATGCTATTATAGAAAATAATTTTTCTCAAATAACTCAAGGACTTTTCTTTACCATTATCTTAGGTATTTATTTTACAATTCTACAAGCATATGAATATTTAGAAGCTCCTTTTTCTATTGCTGATAGAATTTATGGGTCAACTTTTTTTATAGCTACTGGATTTCATGGTCTTCATGTATTAATTGGGACATTATTTTTATTAATTTGTTTAATTCGGCATACTAAAAATCACTTCTCAAGAAATCATCATTTTGGATTTGAAGCTGCAGCCTGATATTGACATTTCGTTGATGTAGTATGATTATTTCTTTATATCTCTATTTATTGATGAGGAAATTAACTATTTATATAATATATTTAGTATATTTGACTTCCAATCAAATTGTTTAATTTTTAATTAATATAAATAATTATTTTAATTTTATACTTATCTATTATTATTACATTAATTTCCAATATTGTAATATTTTTATCTATTATTCTTTCAAAAAAATCATTTTCAGATCGAGAAAAATCCTCTCCATTTGAATGTGGATTTGACCCTAAATCTTCAGCTCGAATTCCTTTCTCATTACATTTTTTTTTAATTACAGTAATTTTTTTAATTTTCGATGTAGAAATTGCTCTAATTTTCCCAATTATTAATTTATTTAAATTAACAAATTTTTTATATTGATCTAAAATTAGATTTTTTTTTATTATTATTTTATTAATTGGATTATATCATGAATGAAATCAAAATATATTAAATTGAACAAATTAACATATATAAAAGGATTATAGTTTATTTATTAAAACATTTGATTTGCATTCAAAAAATATTGATATATCAATTTATCTTATAAAATATTAAATTATAATAAATTAAAATTTTATTTAATTTTTTATATAAATAAGAAGCAATTCATGCATTTAATTTCGACTTAAAAGAAAGAGTTATATAAACTCCTTATTTTTAATTGAAACCAAAGTAGAGGTATATCACTGTTAATGATATTATTGAAGTTTCCTTCCAATTAAAATTTATTGAAATATAAAGTTCAAAATTAAGCTGCTAACTTAATTTTTAGTGGTTAAATTCCATTAATATTTCTTTTTATTTATATAGTTTATGCAAAACATTACATTTTCATTGTAAAATTAAAATTTTTATATTTTTATAAATATTTAAAGATAATTTTATCTCCTTAATATCTTCAATATTATGCTCTATATTATAAGCTATTTAAATTAAATTATTAATAAAATTAAAAATATTAATATTCATAAAATAAATCTAAATAAATAAATTTTTAAATTGTTTATATGAAAAAAATTATAAAAAATAGAATATTTTTTTAAAATTATAAATATTCCTTGGCCACTATATAATTCTCTTCACCCTATATCAATATTTTTTAATAAATTTTGACCAAAATTTAAAAAATAAAAATTAACACCATAAGTAGATAAATTAGGTATAAATCATATTAAACATAAAAAATTTCTTAAATTATATCTTATAAAAAATTTATTTACTGAATAAATATTTATATTTCTCACTAAATACCCTAAAATTCCTCCTAATAATCTAACATAAATTACTATTATTTTTAAATTAAAAGGTAAAAAAATTATATGAGGATAAGGAAAAATTATTCATATTAAAGATCTACCTCTAACAACTCTTATAAATAATAATAAAAATATTCTTTTTAATATAATATAATCTTCATCATATAAATTATAAACTGATATTAAATTAAAATCATTAATTATTAAATATATTATTAAACGAAATCTATAATATATAGTTAACCCAGTTGAAATATAATATAAAAAAAAAATAAAAAAATTTAAATTTCTTATTCTCACTATTTCTAAAATTAAATCCTTAGAATAAAATCCTGCTAAAAAAGGAATACCACATAAAGCTATATTAGAAATATTTATACATAATGAAGTTAAAGGAACATAATTTCTAATACCCCCTATGAATCGAATATCCTGAATATCATTTATTATATGAATAATTACCCCTGCACATATAAATAATAAAGCTTTAAATATTGCATGTGTTAGCAAGTGAAAAAAAGCTAATTCTGGTAAACCTATACTTAAAATTCTTATTATTAAACCTAATTGTCTTAAAGTAGATAATGCAATAATTTTTTTCAAATCAAATTCATAATTTGCAGAAATTCCCGCCATAAATATTGTTAAACCTGACAATAATAATAAAATTTTTAATATATATATGTCTACTAATAATAAATTAAATCGAATCAATAAATAAACTCCAGCAGTTACTAAAGTTGATGAATGAACTAAGGCTGATACAGGGGTAGGAGCTGCTATAGCAGCAGGTAATCATGATCTAAAAGGAATTTGAGCTCTTTTAGTTATTGCAGCAATAATAATTATAGTTCTAATTATAAATATATAAAAATCATTTTTTATGAATTCTAAATAAAATAAATAATTTCATCTTCCATAATTTATCATCCAAGAAATTACTATTAAAATAAATACATCTCCAATTCGATTAGATAAGGCAGTTAATATACCAGCATTATAAGATTTAATATTTTGATAATAAATTACTAAACAATATGATACTAATCCTAAACCATCTCATCCCAGTAAAATTCTAATAATATTAGGTCTAATAATTAATAAAATTATTGAAAAAACAAATAATAATACTAAAATAATAAAACGATTTAAATTTAATTCTGATCTTATATAACTTTTTCTGTAATAAATAACTACTGAAGAAATTAAAGAAACAAATATTATAAATAATAAAGATATTCAATCTAATAAAATTCTTATAACAATTCTCATAGATCTAAAAGAAATTAATTCCCACTCTAAAAAAATTACCATATTATTTATAATAAAATAAATCATTATAAAAAAATTAATAATTCTATAAAATAATAAAAAAAAAAATCTCACAAAACAAATACAATATTTTTGAATAACTTAAAATGATTTTTCATATTTTTGATACCACAAATCAATATTTTAAATTTAAATTATTTAAGTTAATTTAAAATCAAATTATTACATAATCAATTTTTAAAATTATAATATTTAAAGGTAATCAATGTAATATTAATAATAAATATTCTCGTGATAAACCTATATAAAATCTATAAATTCCAAAATAATATTTTCCATGTTGAGTATATGAATATAAATATAATCTATAACCTGCTCTAAAAAAAGAAATTAACATTAATATAAACATAGAAATTCAAGATCATCTTATTAATCTATTAATTAAACTAATCTCCCCTATTAAATTTAAAGAAGGAGGAGCTGCTATATTAGAGGATAATAATAAAAATCATCATAATCTTATTGAAGGTATAAAATTTATTATTCCTTTATTAAGATATAAACTTCGTCTATGTAAACGTTCATAATTAATATTAGCTAAACAAAATATCCCTGAAGAACATAATCCATGACCAATTATTAAAATATAAGAACCAATATAACCTCAATAATTTATAGTTATGATACCCCCAATAACAATTCTTATATGTGCAACAGAAGAATAAGCAATTAAAGATTTAATATCAACTTGACAAAAACACTTTAATCTAATATAAAATCCCCCTAATAATCTAATATTAACTCAAATAAAATTTAATTTTACCCCAATTTCTTGTAAAATAATTATTACTCGCAATAAACCATATCCTCCTAATTTTAATATAATACCAGCTAAAATTATAGAACCTGAAACTGGAGCTTCAACGTGAGCCTTAGGTAATCATAAATGAATAAAATATATTGGTATTTTTACTAAAAATGCTATAATTATTGAAAAATATAATAAATATAAATCAAAATTAAAAAATTTTATAAAATAAATTATTACATAATTTATTTCATAAAAAATATAAAAAATTCCTATTAATAAAGGCAATGATGCAAATAAAGTATAAAATAATAAATATATCCCAGCTTGAATACGCTCTGGTTGATAACCTCACCCAATAATTAATAATAAAGTAGGGATTAATCTACCTTCAAAAAATAAATAAAATAAAAATAAATTTATAACACAAAAAGTTATAAATAACATAATTAATAAAAAAATTAAATTAAGTAAAAAAAAACTTAAATAATAATTAATTTTAAATAAATTTTCACTAGCTATAATTATTAAAATACAAATTCAAATTCTTAATAAAATTAAACCAAATGACAATATATCACAAGAAAATATATAACTTAAATTTCTATAAGTTATAATATTTATTGTTAAATTTATAAATAAAAATATCATTAAAAATAATATTATTTGAACCATTCAAAATATATTTATTTTAAAACATAAAGGAATTATAAAAAATATTATTATTAAAAATTTTATCATTTATTATAATAAATTAAAACTTTGAAAATAATCATTTCCATGAGTTCGAATTATCGAAACTAAAATAGATAAACCTAAAGCTCCCTCGCATACAGAAAAAACTAAGAAAACTATCAATATATATATATCATATATAATAAAACTAAATAATATTAATATAAATAAAAAAATTCTTAAAACAATAAATTCTAAACTTAATAAAACAATTAATAAATGTTTATGTTTTGAGACAAAAATTATATTCCCTAAAATAAATATAATAATTATTACTATTCATATATTTAAAATAATTATCATTAGTTTTGTTTTTATAGTTTAATAAAAAACATTGGTCTTGTAAATCAAAAATAAGAAAATTCTTTAAAAACTTCAAAGAAAAAGATACTTCTTTATCAATAATCTCCAAAATTATTATTTTTATTAAACTATTCCTTGATATTATTAAAATTTTTATCTCATTATTAATTATTATTTTTTCTTTTATAATATTTTTTTTAAATCATCCTCTATCTATAGGATTAATAATTCTTATTCAAACTTTATTTATTTGTTTAATTTCGGGAATAATAATTAATACTTATTGATTCTCATATATTTTATTTTTAACATTTTTAGGAGGTTTATTAGTTTTATTTATTTATGTTTCAAGAATCGCTTCTAATGAAATTTTTAAAATTTCTTTCAATATAAAAATATTTTTTTTATTTATATTAATTAATTTATCATTATTAAGATATATATTTATATATAATCTTAATTGATTAAATTTTAATATTAACAATTCAGATATAAATGATTGATTTAATCTATTTTTATTTTTTAATAATGAAAATAAAATTAATATATCTAAATTATATAATAATCAAACATTTTTAATAATAATAATAATAATTATTTACTTATTTATTACATTAATTGCAGTAGTAAAAATTACTAATATTTTTTATGGACCCTTACGTTCATCTAACTAATGATAAATATATATAAACCTATTCGAAAAACTCATCCTATTATTAAAATTATTAATGGATCATTAATTGATTTACCATCTCCTTCTAATATTTCTTCACTATGAAATTTTGGATCATTATTAGCTATATGTTTAATTATTCAAATTATTACAGGATTATTTTTAACAATATATTATACCGCTAATATTGAATTAGCTTTTTGAAGAGTAAATTATATTTGCCGAAATGTAAATTATGGTTGATTAATCCGAACTTTACACGCTAATGGGGCATCCTTTTTTTTTATCTGTGTTTATATTCATATTGGTCGTGGAATTTATTATGAATCATTTAACTTAAAATATACATGAATAGTAGGAGTTATTATTTTATTTTTATTAATAGCAACAGCATTTATAGGTTATGTATTACCTTGAGGACAAATATCATTTTGAGGAGCTACAGTAATTACTAATCTATTATCTGCTATCCCATACCTTGGAAATACGTTAGTAACTTGAATTTGAGGAGGTTTTGCAATTGATAATGCAACCCTAACTCGATTTTATACTTTCCACTTTATTCTTCCATTTATTATCTTAATAATAACAATAATTCATTTATTATTTCTACATCAAACAGGATCTAATAATCCTTTAGGTATTAATAGAAATTTAGACAAAATTCCTTTTCATCCTTTTTTTACATATAAAGATTTAATTGGATTTATTTTAATTATATTTTTATTAGTAATTTTAACTTTAACAAATCCTTATTTACTAGGAGATCCGGATAATTTCATTCCTGCTAACCCATTAGTAACTCCGGTACATATTCAACCAGAATGATATTTTTTATTTGCTTATGCAATTTTACGATCAATCCCTAATAAATTAGGTGGAGTTATTGCTTTAGTATTATCTATTTTAATTTTAATTATTCTTCCTTTAACATTTAATAAAAAAATACAAGGAATTCAATTTTATCCAATCAATCAAATTTTATTTTGAATTATATTAACAACAATTATTTTATTGACATGAATTGGAGCACGACCAGTCGAAGACCCTTACATTATTACTGGACAAATCTTAACTGTAATATATTTTTCTTATTATATTATTAATCCTTTAGTAAGTAAATATTGAGATAATTTAATTTTTAATTAAATTAATGAGCTTGTTAATAAGCATTTGTTTTGAAAACTTAAGAAAGAATAAATATTCTATTAATTTATACTAAAAATATTTATTATATTAATAAAATTTTAAGCCCAATATAAAATAATAAAAAATTTAAAGAAATTGGTAAATATAATTTTCAAGCTAAATATATCAGCTTATCATATCGATATCGAGGTAATGTACCACGAACTCAAATAAATAAAAATCTAATTAAAATAATTTTAAAATAAAAAAATAAAGATAAATTATAACCACCTATATAAATTAAAACAAATAATAATCTTATAAATAAAATTCTTGAATATTCTGCTATAAAAATTATTGCAAAACCCCCTCTTCTATATTCAACATTAAAACCTGATACCAATTCTCTCTCACCCTCAGCGAAATCAAATGGAGTACGATTAGTTTCTGCTAAACTTGAAGAAAATCAACATAAGCTTAATGGAAATATGATAAATATAAATCAAATTAAATTTTGATATTCTTTAAAATTTATTATATTAAAATCCATTAATATAATAATTCTAGATATTAAAATTAAAGCTAATCTAACTTCATAAGAAATTGTTTGAGCAACTGCTCGTAAACCTCCTAATAACGAATAATTTGAATTTGAAGACCAACCAGCAATTATCAATGTATAAACCCCTAATCTTGTACAACATAAAAAAAATAAAATACCTAAATTAAATCTAACTATATTAAAATAATAAGGAATTAATATTCAAATTAATAAAGATAAAAAAAATCCCACTACAGGAGAAAAATAATAAGATAAATAATTTGAATATATAGGATAAGTCTGCTCCTTAGTAAATAATTTAATAGCATCAGAAAAAGGCTGTAAAATTCCTAAAAATCCTACTTTATTAGGTCCTTTTCGAATTTGAATATAACCTAAAACTTTTCGTTCTAATAAAGTTAAAAAAGCAACACCAATTAATACCCCTAAAATTAAAATTAATACACCTAAAAAAATTAATATTATATCTATTATTATCATCTACTATCTATATAATAAAATTATATATTCATGACTTCTAAAATCATTACATTTTTCTGACAAAATAGTTTTCTATAATAAATTATTTAATAATATTCAATTCTAATAAATTTAATTTAAATATTTGATCCTTTCGTACTAAAATATTTTATTTATTTAAAGATAGAAACCAACCTGGCTCACACCGGTTTGAACTCAGATCATGTAAGATTTTAATGATCGAACAGATCAAAATTTTAAACTTTTGCATTTAAATTTTATCTTAATCCAACATCGAGGTCGCAAACTCTTTTTTTTATTTGAACTAAAAAAAAAAATTACGCTGTTATCCCTAAGGTAATTTTTTCTTTTAATCAAAAATTTTGGATCAATTTATTCACTTATTTATGTTTTAAATTAAAAAAAGTTTTTTTTATTTTTTTATCACCCCAATAAAATAAAAAATTAATATTTTAATTATTAAATTTATATATAATCTTAATATAATTATTTATAAAACTCTATAGGGTCTTCTCGTCTTTTAAATTTATTTTAACTTTTTAATTAAAAAATTAAATTCTAATTTTAACTTAGAGACAGTATATATTTCATCCAATCTTTCATACAAGTCACCAATTAAGAGACTAATGATTATGCTACCTTTGTACAGTCAAAATACTGCAGCCCTTTAATATTCATCAGTGGGCAGATTAGACTTTAAATTATTATCAAAAAGACATGTTTTTGATAAACAAGTGAATATAAATATTTGCCGAATTCCTTTTTATTAATTTAAATAAATTATTATATTTATTTATTTAATATAATTTTATACTAATTTTATCATTATATCTAATTTTATTGTATTAAAAATTATTTTTTTTATAAAAAATTAAATTAACAATAAAATTTTATAATAAAATGAAATTATTTATAATAAATTAAAATTTTTAAACAATATAAATTTTAAAAATTTCAATTAAATTTTATTAAATAATTATAAAAATTTAATTTAAAGCTTATCCCTTAAAATATAAAATTTTATTTTAAAATAATTAAAAAATTAATTAACTTTATTAAATAAATATAAAATTAAATTTTTTTCTAAAAAAACTAGATATATTAAAAAACGACTAACATTTCATTTCAAATTAATTATTAAAAATATTTTTGCTACAATAACTTTTTTAATTAATTATCTCTTTTTAATTCGAGAAATTTTTCCCTAAAAAATTTTATTAATAAACTCTGATACACAAGATACAATAAATAAAATTTACTTTTTAATAAATTTTTTTTTCATTATTATTTCAAAATTCTTTTACAATAATATTATACTATAAATTTTATAATTATTTCTTAATTAATACTAAAACCCCCCATTTTATTATTAAAATTAATTTTATTAATTATAAATTTATTAATTTATATCTTTCAAATTAATTGAAAATTCAATATCATTTCAATGTAAATGAAATACTTATTCAAGCTCTAATTTGTTTTTCTAGAAACACTTTCCAGTACCTCTACTTTGTTACGACTTATTTCAATTTGTTTATGAAAGCGACGGGCAATATGTACATATTTTAATTTATAATCATTTTATTAAATTAAATAAAATTACATTTAAATCCAATTTCAATTAATTATTACAAATTAATATTCATTTAAATAAATTTAATGTAATCCATTATATTCTTAATTATAATCTGCATCTTGATCTGATTTAACTTATTTTCTTAAATTTAAAATATTATTTATTATTTAAAAATATTTTTTTAACAACGATATACAAAATTATAAATTAAGTAAATTTATTCGTGGATTATCAATTATTAAACAGATTCCTCTAAATAAACTAAAATACCGCCAAATTATTTAAGTTTCAATAAATAATTACTTACTATTTTAGTATAATTAATTTAAATTTTTAATAATAGGGTATCTAATCCTAGTTTAAAATTAAAATTTATTAAATCATAAAATAAAATTTAATTTTTATTTAATTAAAATTTCACTTAATAATAAAATATTTATTTAAAATTTTTAATTTATTTATTAATTACTAATAAAATTTAATTTAATTTTTGTATAACCGCAACTGCTGGCACAAAATTTGTTATTAATTTAAATATTACTAAATCTTAATTTCTTAAATTTTTAATATTAATTACTATAAAAAAAATTAATTATTATTAAAATAATTAAAATTATATACTAAAATTTATATGTAAAATAAATTTATAATAAAATTTATAAACTATAAAAATTTATTTAATAGATTAATTTTTAACATAGATTTTTTTTTTTTTTTTTTATATTAAATAATTATTATAAGTTATTAAATTTTAAATATTTCTTTTTCTTTTATTTTCTAATATTATTATTAAAAATTAATATCATTATAATTCAATATTTATTCATTAAAATAATTAATTAATTATTAATATTAATAATTAATTATTTATATTTAATAAATTATAAATATATTAATTAATTAATTATATTTAATAAATTATAAATATATAAATTAATTAAATATTTAATATATATATATATATATATAATAGATAGATAAATACAAGTATAAATAATTTTATTAAACCATTGTTAATATTTTTTCATTAAATAATATTTTATATAA